ACATGTCTCAAAAAAAAATGCAGTGTTTTCCTGAAAAAAAAAGTAATTTTAACGAATTTCTTTGGAATAAGATTCTGGTTCCTTCGTAATCAAAATTTTCTTGTTATATCCACAATTAGGTATTGTGGAAGACCTAATAAAGTCTTTCTTCACCGGAAGGTCAGAACAGAACGAGGGAAATAAATTGATCAAAATTTAATGCCATTCATTGCTATGGTTATTCAATATATAAAATTTCCATTTTTGAATCGAGGGTTTATAATATAAGACTTATCTGATCTTATCAATTTTTAGAATCTTTTTTTTTTATCAAAAAAATAATGAATTTAGGAGAATATTAAAGATTTCATCGAAAACTTACAGCAGCTTGCCAAACGAAGGCTAAGAGAAAAAAGAGTACAGGTATAATGGGCATAACGTCTACGAGTGGATTGAAAAAGGCATAAGCCTCTGGCAATTTGGCGAAGAAAAAACTACTCGAACAAGGGGTAGGATTAAGACAGATACAGATGAAACTAAAGATATTAAGCATAACAAACATTTCGTTCTTGTGGATTAGATAATTTTATTTTGATTGAGTTACTTTATTTTATATAATATAAAATTTATATAAAAAAATATAAGGTAAAAAAAAAAAAAAAGGATTTTTTGGCATGCCTTTTTTTTTCTTTGATTGAACTCTCCCAAATCAAAAATCCCTCTTTCAATTCTCATTCAAATGAGAATACAAAGACTTATACTTTCATACAATATCTTAATTGAATTCCATATAATGATCAATTCATTTTTTGATTCTATATCTACATGTATAGAATTCTAGCAATAACCTATCACATAGGTATTTGGGCTAGAATTAACGAATAACCAATACTTAATATAATTATATAATTATATTCATATTATATTCGCTAATATAATATTAGTGTTTATTAGTGTCGAATAGAAATCAAAATGGGGCGTGGCCAAGCGGTAAGGCAACGGGTTTTGGTCCCGTTACTCGGAGGTTCGAATCCTTCCGTCCCAGATCGTTTCTACCAGAAACGGGCAAATTAGATTACAATGTATCCAACATTAAACGGAAAATTGTTAATGTTAAATTAAATAGAACGAACAATCTGTCGTTCTGAATTCTTAATTCTTAAGAATGATTCTTAAGAATTTATTTAGTTTCTTACAAACATAATCAAGTGTCAAATGCGGTTGGAAATACATATTTTTATTTTTTTTTTTTTTTTTACTTAATTTTTAAATCTTTGATACTCGAAGAAGTGTGAGAAATCGATACTATCGAGAAACTTCCAACTCGTGGATCATTGGAATAGTTTATTTGATTCAAAATTTATTTTATTTCAGGATTGGGAATCCATTAAAGGCCTTTCTTTGAGATTTATAATTTATTTATTCGAGAAAAATGAGATCCTTGCTGAGCCTTCTCCGAAAATACTTAATCTATCTATAGTACTCATTTATCTATAGATATAGATAAATAGGTACTATAGATAGATAATATAGACTATAATGGACTATACTCTCGTACCGGCTATAGGCTATATATATATATAATTATATATATTATATATAATACCCAGATATACCGGTTGAGCCAATGACTATTCATGATTTCATATTGAATCAATTCCATATCGGTTCGAAATTAAATTAGAGAAATTTTATGGTAAAACTTCGTTTGAAACGATGTGGTAGAAAGCAACGTGCGACTTGAAGGACATGATCGACTGTGGATTCTTACATCCACCATTTTCTATAAGAATGAAGATGCTCTTGGCTCGACATATTTTGTTCTGTTCTACTAGGAACCTAATTTGTGTTGGGTTCTAATCTAAATAGTACATGATGAAGCTCGAGCAGAAAGTATTGATTCATTTCATTTAGTGGGGGGAAGAATCTAGGGTTAGTGACAATCAAAACCAATAAGTTGAACCAACTTTGTAAGTATATCCTCCATATATAAATAATCCATATATAAATCGAAATAAGGTTAAAATTCAAACAAGTTTGAAATAAAGTAAGATTTGTCGGAATTGGTAAAACTATTTCGATCAACAAAAGTGTATTACAGGGGAATCAATTGTTCGTATTTTTTTTCCATAGTAAGAAAAAACAAACAAAAGGTATGTTGCTGCCGTTTTGAAAGGAGTAAGGATCACCGAAGTAATGTCTAAACCCAATGATTTCACAAAGCAAGGATAAAGGATTCCGGAACAAGGAAAGATTATTTTCAATTGTCTCGACAATTGGATCAAAATGCGGAATAAACATAAATTTCGAGGCGAGACAAACAAAAGAGGTTAGAGACGACTCAATAAAATAAATGTCTAAAGATTTCCCTTCAAACTCTTTCAGAATTATTCGACTTGAGTTATGAGTACGAATGAGATCTCTTTTTCTTACGTAAGGAAGAAGAAAAAGCCACTTAAATCATAGTCTAATTCATGATTTTATGGATCCATTTGCTATTATATACAGAAATGAGAATCATTTTTTCTCGAGCCGTATGAGGAGAAAACCTCCTATACGTTTCTAGGGGGGGGCATTGTTTATTTATATCTATCCCAATGAGCCATCTATCGAATCGTTGCAATTGATGTTCGATCCCGAAGAGACGGAAGAGATCTTCGAAAAGTGGGTTTTTACGATCCGATAAAGAATCAAACCTATTCAAATGTCCCCGCTATTCTATATTTCCTTGAAAATGGCGCTCAACCCACAGTCACTGTTCATGATATTTTAAGGAGGGCAGAATTATTTAAAGAAGGAATCTCGAATTAATTGTTAATTTAATTATTTTATTTAATTCATTAAATTTTAAATTCATTAAATTTTTAAATTAATTAAATTAAAGTATCTAAAGAAAAAATAAAAATATTAAATAAAAAAAAAAAGAGGGTAACTAGCATCCATCTTTGTGTAATTATTTACACAGAATTTTATCTTTTCTTGGTCTATTTATACTTATTTAGTTTTTTCTTGTGGAATTTTAATTTACCAGCAAAGACGGGTAAATTTTGCTTATTGTACCTCTATTGATTAAATGAACTCGAGATTTTTCTCTAACCCGTCTTTTTTTCATTCAAATTTATTATTTATGTTGTGCCAATCCAACGCAAGACCTTATTTGATTTACTTAATTTGTTTTATGAGCATTCTATTCATATTGACAATGACGTATTGAACAAATATAATTCAATCATAGATAAATGGATCTGTTTATCCCTACCCCATATTATATTTATTTTTCCTTCACATCTGTCAAATGATGTGTTGACAGATTTACTGTCAGACAAGACGTATTTTATTAATTAAAATGAAAAAAAAAAAAAAAATGGGTCAAGGTTTTGATTTTGACAAGGTCCCGCAGGACAATCCAATTAATTTTTTTCGATCGTATCTATATATTTATCCGGGTTGCTAACTCAATGGTAGAGTACTCGGCTTTTAAGTGCGACTATGATCTTTTACACATTTGGATGAAGCAACGAATTCGTCCAGACTATTGGTAGAGTCTAGAAGACCACGACTGATCCTAAAAAAAAAGGTAATGAGGGAAAAAACAGCATGTCGTAATAAAATAGAACTTTGAATTTATCCTTACAGGATTGTTTTAAGTTATAAAATATTGTTTTTATTTTTGGAAGGGGACAAAATAAATTTACATTTAATTTGGGTCTAGTGAATAAATGGATAGAGTTCTATAGCCCTAATTCCTAATTCTAGTAAAACAAAAAGCAACGAGCTTATATTCTTAATTTGAATAATTACCCGATCTAATTAGACGTTAAAAATAGATTAGTGCCCAATGCGGGGAGGGAAAGGGTTTTCCTGTGAGTGAATCATTGATTCTTATTCTTTTTTTTATAAAAAAAAAAAATCCTAATTATATTAATTTATATGTAGAAATTGTAGATGGATGTGTAGAAGAAATAGTATACTGATAAAGAGAATCTCATTTTTTCCAAAATCAAAAGAGCGATTGGGTTGCAAAAATAAAGGATTTTTTACCCTTTTGTAATTATAATTTTGTAATTATAATGAAGATAAACCGATTGTATAGTATATAAAAGGGGAAGAAAGGGATCCTGTTGATTGGACTCCAGACCTCCGGGGTATATCTTTTTTTTTCTATTTCTATATATATTATACATAATATAATATATATACCTTGATATATATACCTTGTTCGGACCATATTGCACTATGTATCATTTGATAACCCAAGAAATGCCCCCGGTGTCTCTGTTTCAAGTCGAAAAATTTAAATGGAAGAATTACAAGGATATTTCAAAAAAGATGGATCTCGGCAACAATACTTCCTATATCCGCTTCTCTTGCAGGAGTATATTTACACACTTGCTCAGGATCATGGGTTAAATGGTTCGATTTTTTACGAACCCATGGAAATTTTTGGTTCTGACAATAAATCTAGTTCAGTACTTGTAAAACGTTTAATTACTCGAATTTATCAACAAAATTATTTGATTTATTCGGTTAATAAATCTAACCAAAATCGATTCGTTGAGCACAATAATTATTTTTATTCTCATTTTTTTTATTCTCAAATGGTATCAGAAGGTTTTTCAATAATTGTAGAAATTCCATTCTCACCGCGATTAGTATCTTCTACCGAAGAAAAAGAAATACAAAAATCTCATAATTTACGATCTATTCATTCAATATTTCCCTTTTTAGAGGACAAATTATCTCATTTAAATTATGTGTCAGATATACTAATACCTTATCCCATCCATCTGGAAATTTTGGTTCAAATCCTTCAATGCCGGATTCAAGATGTTCCCTCTTTACATTTATTGCGACTCTTTCTTCATAAATATCATAATTTGAATAGATTTATGACTCTGAATAAATCTATTTACGTTTTTTCAAAAGAAAATACAAGACTATTTCGCTTCCTGTATAATTCTTATGTAGCTGAATGCGAATTTTTATTAGTTTTTCTTCGTAAACAATCCTATTATTTACGA